ATTTGTGAGGGTCGTTCTAGCTATATACGAAATTCCTGATTAATAATAAGATAAAGAAATTATTTTTGGAATTCCATATATTTATGGATATATAATCGGTTACTATTTGTCAATCGTGCAAAAGAGATAAAAATAACTAGCTATATTATGTGATTTGTTGGTATTTAAAATATACAATTTTAGTAGGCAAATAAAAAAAACGATGGTTGAATCAAAATAATTCCTTTTAAAGTTTTCTTTCAGGGGGTAGTATGAATGTTCTATCATGTTCCATCAACATCCTAAAAGGGTTATATGATATATCTGGTGTGGAAGTAGGCCAGCATTTCTATTGGAAAATAGGAGGTTTCCAAGTACACGCCCAAGTACTTATTACTTCTTGGGTTGTAATTGCTATCTTATTAGGTTCAGCCATTGTAGCTGTTCGGAACCCCCAAACCATTCCAACTGGCGGTCAGAATTTATTCGAATATGTCCTTGAATTCATTCGAGATGTGAGCCAAACTCAGATCGGAGAGGAATACGTCCCATGGGTCCCCTTTATTGGAACGATGTTTCTATTTATTTTTGTTTCTAATTGGGCGGGTGCACTTTTACCTTGGAAGATTATAGAGTTACCTCATGGGGAGTTAGCTGCACCTACGAATGATATAAATACTACAGTTGCTTTAGCTTTACTTACGTCAATAGCTTATTTTTATGCGGGCCTTAGCAAAAAAGGATTAGGTTATTTCAGTAAATACATTCAACCAACTCCAATTCTTTTACCCATTAACATTTTAGAAGATTTCACAAAACCTTTATCACTTAGTTTTCGACTTTTCGGAAATATATTAGCGGATGAATTAGTAGTTGTTGTTCTTGTTTCTTTAGTACCTTCAGTGGTTCCTATACCTGTCATGTTCCTTGGGTTATTTACAAGTGGTATTCAAGCTCTTATTTTTGCAACTTTAGCTGCGGCTTATATAGGCGAATCCATTGAGGGGCATCATTAACGAATTTTGTTTTGAAATAGCCTTTTTTATCTTATAGTCTAAGGCAATCTATTCTTGTTCAAGATAATATACTTATACTTAGTGAACATAAATATACACATAAATAGAAAAAAAGTTTATAACGATCTAAAGGAATAGTAAAAACAAAAAGGAAAGAAATCTAAAAGAGTTTTTTCCTAAACGGTCTTTTTCCTAGAATTCGTTTGAATCATTTATACCTTCGTCCAATCAATTTTTTTTGGCTTGATTATTTTGTTCATTCAATTCCAATCCAATTTTAGGAGTCATAATCTGAATTAAGAGTTGTTTCCAACATGTGATTAAAAAAAGGGGTTTTTTCTATAGAGATAGAGCGATTTCTATTTCACTCGGTTTTATTCAATTCAATAGATTGACTAATAATAAAATATTACTAAATTATAAAAAAAAAATAATAAAATAACTTACAAGAAAACAAAGACTTATATTTCTATGCAATGATTCAGACTAATGAATTTGTCCATTTAGATTGATTGTATCCAAGTGGGATAATGATAAGGAAGAGAATAAAAAAAAATGAGATTCAGAAAAAAAATGGATTATTTACAAGAGTGAAATCAAACTAAGTTTATGGAATATATATATAAATAATGGAATAATGGCTATAAGCCAACTTTCTTTTTGTGAATATTTCAACATCTAAAAAATTATTTTAGAATTCGATTGAATTTAAGATACGAATAGTTGGTTTACGTTATGGAAGAAAGACGTGTATATGCAATATTAACTATTTATATAGTTAGATATTCGTTAAAAGATAGGTCGTCTAAAAGATATATCTAATCTGCCCTGGAGATTTCGATAGGGATTTCACTAAAAATTCCTCCTTTTCGTTTGGAACTGGGAATTCAATATTGAATAATTGAATAAAGAGATTAAATCAAGAAAAAGAACGAAGAGTTCGAAATTTATTGGTTGATTGTATCATTAACCATTTTTTTTTGGTGCGAGGAACTTATCATGAATCCATTGATTTCTGCCGCCTCCGTTATTGCTGCTGGGTTGGCTGTTGGGCTTGCTTCTATTGGACCTGGGGTTGGTCAAGGTACTGCCGCGGGGCAAGCTGTAGAAGGTATCGCAAGACAACCCGAGGCAGAGGGAAAAATACGAGGTACTTTATTGCTTAGTCTGGCTTTTATGGAAGCTTTAACAATTTATGGATTAGTTGTAGCCTTAGCACTTTTATTTGCGAATCCTTTTGTTTAATACTATAAACGAAACGTATTTTTTTTTTATTTCCTTGTACTTGCTGCTTGTTTTTTCGAATTCTATCAATATTTCATTCCTAAAATTACTTATTTATTTTTATTTGGACAATAACCTACCACGGGAAGGACTCATTTGAGGATGAGGAATTAGTATACTAATTTGCTTTCTTCCTTCCCTCTTCTTAGTCCAACGGAACCCCCTCTTTTTTTTCAAGGGAATGTTGCAACAGTCTATATTATTAACACGCTACCTGATAC